ATTATTTCTTATAATAATCTCATATTATTATAACCCCGGAACAAAAACATCCCTAAAGATGTTTTTGTTCCGGGGAATATATAAATATTATATATATATATATTATATTATATACTATATATGAAATCTATTATCCGGTTTATATACATATAATATATGTATATAAACCGGAATATTATTTAATATTATATATATACTATATACCTTTTTATTATATTTATTATTATTATTAATATTAAAATATTAAATATAGATTATATATATATATATATTATATTATATTATATTATATTATATTATTTATATATCATATTAATATTATAGAATATAGATTATTTATATATAGTATATATATTTATACATATATTACCCGGTATATATACATATTATTATATAATATGTATATTATACCGGGATATATCCCTATTATAATATATACATATTATAAAATTATATATATTATATATATTTTATTTATATTATATTATATTATATATATTATATTTTATAATAATAATAATAATATTATTATATTATTATTATATATATTTATATATTATATTATATTATATATTATATTATATATTATATTATATTATATATATATACCATATATTACCCGGTATATATTAATATTATATATATAATATTAATATATGCCGGGATATACCCTATTATATTATTTATAATATACATACATATATATATTCATATATATATTATATATATATATTTATAATAATATTATATGTAATATATATATATTTAATTATTATTAATAATATACTATATTATCTATATTATATATAGATAATAAATTATAATTATAATATATATCATATATAGCATATATATAAATATACATATATTACCCGGTATATATACCATATAATAATATGGTATATATACCGGGATATACACTATTATATTATTAATACTATACATATTATATACATATTATATATTCATAATACATATATAATATTATTATATAATATAATAATATTATATTATATATACTATATATTATAATATTATATTATATATGATAAAATAGAGAATATTATATATCATATATAAATATACATATATTACCCGGTATATATAGATATATATATATCTATATATTCCGGGATATACTACTACTATATTTATACTATTTTATATACTATATATATATAATACTATTATATTAATAATATAATATATATTTATATATATTATTATATATTAGATATTATATTTATATATTAGATAATATATATTATATTTATAATAATAATATTCATTATTTATTAATATATAGATATATATACATATATTACCCGGTATATTTATATATTTATATATATAAATATACCGGGATTATTATTATAATTATACTATACTATATATTATATATATATGATATACTATACTATATATATTATATTAATTAATATATTATATATATACTATACTATACTATTATATATAATTATCTAATATAATTAGATATATGTTATTATCCGGTATATATACATATATATATATGTATATATACCGGATATACTACTATTATATTATATATAATATATAATATTATACTATATATATTATAATAATATTCATATATTTATATATATTTATATATAGAATATACAATATAATTATTATATATATTCATATTATATATATTATATATATATTATATAGATATGATAATATTATATACTATTACCCGATATATTTATATATATAATATATATAAATATATCGGGGTTATTATAATTATAATTATAATTATTATTATAATATATATATATTATACTATATTATTATATTATAGTATATTATATTATTATTTTAATTTTAAAAGAATATTAAAGAGATTTATAAACCCACTGCAGGTTCCCCTACAGTAACTGTATTTCAACTTCGCATTAATTAATATTATTTCAGCTATATATTATATATATATTATAAAATATTATATATAATAATATATATATATTATATATTAAGATAATAATATATTTCAACGCGTGATGAGTGATTAGTGCGAAACAGTTAGAATATTCACCATAATATACTTATTTATGTATTACTAGCAATTCTTATTTCATATAATCAAATTTCAGATTATAATCCATATTATAATTATAATATATAATTATATTAAATATTAAAATGTTTTATATTATTAATTATATATATTTTAAAAACAATATACTTTATATAATTTTATTATCATTTTATTATAACACGTCTATAGCCCATATTATAAGGATCATTATGATTTGTCTTAATTCCTTTATAATAATATATTATAAATATATTATTAATAATATATATTATTTATTTAATATATATGGAGTTATGTTCGTTAATGAACTTAATCTAAGACTTTGCAGCACGAACTAAAGACAACAATGTAATGCCTGTAATATATTATATATATATATAATATAATATTCAAAATATGGTAAGATTAATCGTGGATTATCGAATTAAATAACATGTTCCACTGCTTAAGTCTGTAACCGTCTATTGTTTTGAGTTTCATTATTGATAACGTACTCTTCAGGTGGAATACTTACATTTTCATGTATATAATATATATATTATTAAATATATTATATAGTACTCATAGTTTACTACTAGAACTACACGGGTATCGAATCCGTTTCGCTACTCTAGTCTTAATACCTCAATGTCAGTTAATAATTAATTAATATTTTCACATATACCAGTCTTATAATTATTATAATTATTTCATCTTTACTATTATAATTCTTTAATTAATATTTATTAACTCTAAAATTATTATAAATAATTTAATTCTACGTATCCTTTAAACCATTATGATTAATGCTAGCCCTCTTTGTATTACCGCAGCTGCTGGCACAAATATTGGTTAGGACTATTAAAATATAATAAATATAATTTATTATATCCTATATATATAAATATAGGTAGTTTATATCATTATTTAAACTATTTATGAACTTTATTTTTAATCAATTTATATATATTATATATACAATATATTTATAATTAAATATATTATTAGATTATATATCATTCTAATAAGTAACTGGATCAATCTTTCGATCATTGTCCAATATTCCTCACTGCTGTATCATATAGATATTGATTTATATTTCAAAATCAACGTGGTTATTATAACTTTCATTATTAACTATAGATCGATGGCTAGGTTATAAACTATTAATTAACCTACTACCTAAACTATTATAGACTTGACTATAAACAAATATATATTATTAAATAGTATATATTCTTTATATATATTATATTATTATTATATAATATACAATATTAAATATTTAATTTAATTTATAGTTCATTAATTTCTATATTATTACTCACGTTTACGCTACATATTTATTATTTTATCAATAATAAACGTTTAACTTGCATGTGTCATGTCCTTATTTAGCATTTAATCTGAACCAACATCATGTTCTTATTAATATATTGTTTTTCCTTACTTATATCATATTATACCTAATATTATATATAATTACCATATTATATATTTCCCGGAACAAAAACATCCCTAAAGATGTTTTTGTTCCGGGGTTAATATTAATATAATAATAATATTAGAATATTATAGATATTTATTATATATAGATATATACCCGGAATATATCCATATTCCTATATGGATATATTCCGGGTAATAATACTAATAATACTAATAATACTAATAATATTAATAATAATAATATTAATAATAATACTATTAATAGTAGTATAATATAAATAATATATAATATATAATATTATATTAATATAATATAGAATATTTATTATAATATATATAATATTAATAATAGTGTATATATATTTATATATATATACCCGGAATATTCACATATATATATATGTGAATATTCCGGGTAATAATAATAATACTATATATATATATATAATATATATATAACTAATATATATATAATATATATATATAATATATACTATAAATATAATTTATATATTTATAATATATATATAATTTATACGGATGATGTAGGATTTGAACCTACGTAGTTAATTATAACTAATGATAGCTCAAATATCACACTTTAAGCCACTCAGTCAACCATCCTATTTATTTATAAATATAAATAATATATATAATAGATATATTAGAAATATATTATAGATATATTATAGATATATTACCCGGATTGAATAAATATTATTCAATCCGGGTATTAATTTATATATCATATATAATACTTAATATATAATTATTTAATAATATATATATAATAATAAGATAATTATATTATAAATATATAATAATAATTATATTATAAATATTATAATAATAATATTATATATAATAGTTCCCCGTATATATCCCTATAATATATAGGGATATATACGGGGTATAATAGAGATATCTATTATAATGTATATATATTATATATTATATATTAATATATATACGGAAAATATGAGATTCGAACTCATAAGAATAATAATATTCAATTACATAGCAAATAATTTACCTTACCAATAGTTAATTTTCCTATTATTATTATTATATATATATATATATATATATATACGAATCTAATCAGATTTGCACTGATATCCTCTATTATGACAAAATAGGACTTTACTATTAAGCTATAGATCCTATAATAATATATATATTATTATTATTAATATAGATAGTGAGAATTGAACTCACATTCAATGTGTGGAAGACATCCAGTTTACCAATTAACTTATATCTATAATGATTACTTATAATTATATTACATAGTAATTACTCTCTCCATGATTTGAACATGGAATATTAATATTAGAAGTATTATGCTTTAACCATTAAGCTAAGAGAGCTATATATATAATATATATATATTAAATATAATATATAATTATATATTATTAATAATAGTTAATTCCGGATCAATTAATGATATTAATTGATCCGGGTAAGTATATATACTATATACTATAATATTATATATATATAATATATCCTAATATAATATATAATAATAATAATATATATATATATATATATGAGAATAGCTGGATTCGAACCAAGCATGGGTTGCTTAAAAGACAACTGTTTTACCTTTAAACAATACTCTCTCATTATATTATATTATATTATATTATATAATATATTTATTATAATAAATAATTTATATATATATAATATATAATATAGTATATATAATAATATAGTATAGATAAGAATAATAATACCGGATTATATACATATATATATGTATATAATCCGGTTAATATAAATATAATATATTATTAGATAAATAATAATATACATTATATTAATAATAATAATTATAATTATAATATATATAGTATATATTCCCCGGAACAAAAACATCCCTAAAGATGTTTTTGTTCCGGGGTTAGTATAATATATAATTAAAATATTGGATTATATACATTTATATATGATAAATATATATAATTTGATAATATATAATGATTATACTTATTATTAATATAATATAGATCATATATTATATATAATATATATCATATATAGATATATAATAATTATATATAATAATAAAGATAATAATCCCGGATTATATACTTTATATAGATAAAGTATATAATCCGGGTAATAGATTATAATATAATATAATATATATATCTCTAATATTAATATATTATATAACAATATAATATTATATATTATAATAATATAGTATATATATAATATTTATATATATATACATTATATATATATTTTTTATATAATTATAAAATTATAATATAGTTTATATATATATTTATTTATTTATAATAATATTATTGAATCGGTTTGATTCGAACAAACAAACTCCAAACTCAAATTTTGGTAACTTACCTATTAGTCTACGACTCATTATAATTATAATTATAATAATATAAATATAATATACATATTTATATGTAATAAATAAGAACCCCGGAACTAAAAACATCATCCTTAAAGATGATGTTATTGTTCCGGGGAATATATTACTATATATTATTATATATTACTATATATATAATATATATATATTTGCTATTTAAAGGATTTGAACCTTTATACTATAAAGTAATACATCTTAAGAGTATCGTGTCTACCAATTCCACCAAAATAGCTTATAATTACTTATAATTCATACTAAACTCATATTACTATAAAAATTAATAATATCTCTATATAATTATATTAATAATAATAATAAAAATATTTATAAAATATTATAATATTTATAGAATATTTATATATATATATTATTATATATATATCCTGGAATATTTATATATTATTATATATAAATATTCCGAGTAATATGATAAAGTATATAATATATCATATATTATATATATATAATAATAATAATTAGATATTTTTTATAATAATTATTATATTATATATATATATTATTATAATAATAATAATATTATAGAATAATAAGAATAATATATAATATTTATAATAATATTATATAATATATAGATAATAGATATCCCGGAATATATACATATATATATATGTATATATTCCGGGTATAAAAAGAATATATTTTAAAGAATATTATAATTTAATTTGTATTATTATTATTAAATAAATAATAATTTATTATACACCTCATCAATAGAATACAATATATAAGAATAATCAAATAATATCTAATACATGACAATATAAAATAGTAGTTTCAAAACCTACATGATGAGTAGATGTTAATTGATATGTTCTCATTCTTCAATAACAAATAATTAACATAACTGCTAACATAACCATATGTAAGAAATGTAAACCAGTACCTGCATAGAATACTGTACCATATACACCATCAGTAATAGTGAATGTAGCATTAGTATATTCAATATATTGACATGATACGAAAATAATAATTAATCAAATAGTAATAAATAAACCTGATAATGCTTTATTTCTATTTCTACAAATTAAAGCATGATGACTATATGTAATAGTAGCACCTGATGATAATAAAATAATAGTATTTAATAATGGTAATTCTGTAGGTTGTACAGCTAGAATACCAACAGGAGGTCAACTAGCACCTAATAGAATATCTGGACTCATAGCTGAATGGAAATAAGCTCAGAATAATCCTGCAAAGATTAATACTTCTGATAATACAAATAATAAGAATCCCATATTAATACCTTTTCTAACTGCAATAGTATGATCACCTAAATAAGTAGCTTCAGTAATAACATCTCTAAATCAGAAAATACTTGTTAATAGTAGTACTAATAAACCTAAATATACACAATTCATATTACCAATATAACCATGCATAGTTAAACCTAATGATAAAGCTAAAGATAATAATGAAAATGATAATAACATAGGTCAAGGTGAAGGTAATACCATATGATATGGATATTGTTGATGTCTAGATCTTTCTAAATGTGTCATTTTTATATAATTATATATAAAATCTTTAAATATATATATAATAATAATAATAATAATAATAATATAATATTATATATATATTAATATTTAAATATATTATATTATAATATATAATATAATAATAATACTATATTTATAGTATTTAAATTAATTAAATATATGCCCCGGAACAAAAACATCTTAAAGGATGTTTTTGTTCCGGGGTTTAATATATATTTAATTATATTAGGAAATATAGGACTCGAACCTATAATCTTTCGTGTGTAAAACGAATGCTATACCAATTAAGCTAATATCCTTTAATATAATAATATTATTCATATAATATATATACTATATAGAATAATAATATTATAATATACTTTATTACCCGGTCCATATACATATATATATATTGTATATGGACCGGGTATCATATCATATTATATCTAAATAATATAATATAATATACTATATTATTATAATTATAAATATAATAATATTTATATATATATACTATATATAATAATATATATATATTTATATATATTATAATATGTATATATTATAGTAATATATATATAATATATACCTTATTATCCGGTCCAGATACATATAATAATAAGTATCTGGACCGGGTATATTATTTTATAATATATATATTATACTTTAATATAATATTATAATATACTATTAATATTATAATATACTATTAATATTATAATATACTATACTACATTATATAATATATTATATATTTAATATATTATAACTATAATAATAATAATAATAGATTATTAATAATATACTATATATATATATTAATATATAATTATAATAATAATAATTATTATATATATATATACTTTATATACCGGTATATATCTATATATAAATATAGATATATACCGGATAATAAGATTATAATATATTATAACAATAATAATATAATATATATAATATATATTTATTATATATAAAGAGATGAAGAGAATCGAACTCTTAATAAGTAGATCTGCAATCTATTAGTTTTACCTTAAAACAGCACCTCCTATTAACCCCGCAACAAAAACATCCCTAAAGATGTTTTTGTTGCGGGGAATATATATATAAATATAATATGATTATATAGTATATAGTATGATAAGTAATATTATTATTATATTAATATAATATATAAAGTAAATATAATTTAATCGGTTAAAATGTATGTTTTTAGGTGCATATAATCTAAGTTCAAATCTTAGTATTTACATATTATTATTGCCCTTAATGAGAATCGAACTACATGTAAATAAATCTTCAGTTTATCGCTTTACCACTAAGCTATAAAGGCTTTAATATTACTTATATCAGATTACTATGATATATATATTAAATGTATATAAAATATATATATATATATATAATACTATATCCGGTATATATACCATATTTATATATGGTATTTATACCGGGATATTACAACTATTATTATAATATATATATTATATAGAATATTACTATATAATAAATAATATTATATATACTATATTATTATTATTATATAAACTATATATATATAATTATATATATATAATATATAATTAGTTATCCGGTATATATAAATATATCATATATATATTTATATATACCGATATATTATTATACTATAATATTACTATTACTATATTAACCCCGGAACAAAAACATCTTTAGGGATGTTTTTGTTCCGGGGAATATATTAATACTATATTAATTATATATATATTATTAATTAATATATATAGTATATAGTATATTATAATTATATAATATGTTTATATTATTATTATTAATATATATTATATATATAATCTATTACCCGGAATATTCATATATTTATAAATATATGAATATTCCGGGTTATAACGTTATAATCTTATAATATTATTATTAATATAATAATTAATATATAAAATATATAAAATATATAGAATATATATATATAATATCTATTATGAATATAATATTATATAATCTATTACCCGGAATAATCATATATTATATATATGATTATTCCGGGTTATTATGTTATAATATTCTATAATTATAATTATAATTATTATTATTATATATATTATTATAATATATAAAATATATATTATATATATAATATATATACCTATTATGGTATATAATATTATTATATCATTTATTACCCGGAATATTTATATATGATATATATAAATATTCCGGGTTATAATACTATATACTATTAATAGTATATATTAATATTATTATCATTATTAATATTATAAATATTATTAATATATATATTATATTATATGGATATTATTTATATATTATTATATTTATAATATTACCCGATATATATTAATATTATATATTAATATATGCCGGGTTATAAGACTATTAATTATTATTATTACTATTTATATATTCCCCGGAACAAAAACATCTTTAGGGATGTTTTTGTTCCGGGGTTAATATTATATATATAATATATTAATATATTTAAAAGAATATTATATTTGTATAAATATTATTAATTATAATATTATTATTGTTCATTTAATCATTCTAAGAATTTAGGTAATGAAACAGCTTCAATTTTAATAGGCATAGCAGCATGGTTAACACCGCAGTAATTCTGAACATTGTCCATAGAATACACCTTCTCTTTGAATTAATGCTGATACTTGATTTAATCTACCAGGATTAGCATCAACTTTAATACCTAAACTTGGAATAGCAAAATCATGAATAACATCTGCTCCTGTAACTACAAATCTAATATGTAGATCTACTGGTACTATTACTGATGTATCTGTATCTAATAATCTTAATTGACCTTCTTCTAATAATTCATCTGGAATTACATATGATTCAAATTCAATTAGTTCACCATTATCATTAATGAAATCTGAATATTCATATTTTCAATATCATTGATATCCAATAGCTTTAATTGTCATAGCTGGTGAAATAACTTCATCACATAAATATAATAAGATAAATGAAGGAAAAGCAATAATTAATAATACTACTGCAGGGAACATAGTTCAAATAATTTCAATTGTTTGACCATGTTTAATATATTTATATGCAATAGGATTTTTAGAATAAGTTTTAAGAATAGTGAATAACATTCATGAAACTAAACCTAAAATAACAAATAAATAGAACATAATATTATCATGTAATTCTAAAATACCTTCTTGATTAGGTGTAGCTGAATCTTGAAAATACATACCATAAGGTGTAGGTACATCATTATTAATAATATTTAAAATTATTGTAAATAAATTTAACATATTTATATAAGTTTATTAAAATATTAGACTTTATTGTCCTTTTTATATTACTTATTCATATATAATAATAATAATAATATAATATTATAATAATAATGATAATAATTAATTAGTTATCCGGCATATTCATATATAATATATATGAATATGCCGGATATTAAACTATATATCATATACATATTAATAATAATAGATATATATATAATCTATTTAATATATAATTTATATTATTATATTAATAATAATAATATACATATTAACCCCGGAACAAAAACATCCCTAAAGATGTTTTTGTTCCGGGGAATATATATTATATATAGGTTATTCCGGTATATATCCATATATATATATATGAATATATACCGGATATATTAGGTATATACATATATATATGTATATATATATAATATAATCATTATAATATATAATATTATAATATATTATATAAATTATAAAGATAATAATAAGTATATATAATATTATATAGGTTATTTTTATTTATATATATATATATTATATATAAATTATTAAATACTATATTAACTATAATATGGCATTATTACTAAAAATAATACATATAAGAAGGGGGAGTACTATATAAAAAATTATATAATAATTTTTTATATAATAAATAGATATATAATAGGATATAAAAATATATAATATATATAGTATATATAATAATATATAATAATATATAAAATATATATGAATATATTATATGAATATATAATATATATTATTTATATAGTATAATATATGAATATAGTATCTGATATATTATTATGAGTATAATAGTTATCCGGTTTATTTATATTTTATAAATATAAATAAACCGGATATACAGAGTATTATTAATATAATAGATATAATATAAAAAGAATATAAAATTATATAATAATATAGTATATATATATAATATTATATAATAATAAGATATATCTATATAATATAATATATAAATATGATATGATCATATATATATAGTATAATATATGAATATTATATATTATATATATATATGAATATGAATATAAATAGTTATCCGGTATATTAATATATATGAATATATTAATATACCGGATATATAAAAATATTATAAAGATAAAATATAATATATAATCTATATATAATATAATAATATTATAATATTATTTATAATAATACAGTATATATATATAATATATAAATATATAAATATATGAATATATATATAACTAATATTATAGTAATCCGGTTTATTTATATATTTATATATAAATAAACCGGATATATAAAGTATTATATAATATATAATAGATATTATAAAATATAATATATATAATATATAATGTATATGATATATAAATATCATATAATATATATGATATATAATATATATGATATAGTATTATATATTAATATATAATATAATAGTTATCCGGCATATTATCATATATATAATATATAATAATATGCCGGACATATAAGATTAATATGATATTATATTAATATAATATATATATTATATGAATATAAAATATTAAATATTATATTGTATAATATATATATATATAATATTATAGAATATATATAATAATATACTATATAGTATAGTATAATAATATATATATATTATGAATATATAATATATAATAATATAATATTATAATATATTATAATTATATAATAATCTTATTAAATTAAATTAAATTAAATTAAATTAAATTATTATTATAATTATTATTATTCCGGTATATATACCATATATAATATGGTATATATAATATATACCTAATATGATATAATATAATATTAATCATAAATATAATATAATATTTATAAATATAATATGATAAAATATAATATATAATATATATATATAATATATATATATATATATAATTATATAAAGGGTTACCCGGTATATTCATATATAATATATATGAATATACCGGGTATCTATTGTATATATAATATATAAAATATAATATATATATATAATATTTAAAGTATATAATATATATATATAATATAATAACCCCGGAACAAAAACATCTTTAGGGATGTTTTTGTTCCGGGGAAGATATTTATAAGAATATTATTTAAACATTATTATTTTTTATTATTTATTTATTTATTAAATAAGTATAACTTACCCTGTGAATAAAATAATAAATGAAACCATTAAACAGAATAATCCTGTAGCTTCTGATAATGCCATACCTAAAATAGAATATGAGAATAATGTATCTTTTAATGAAGGATTTCTTGAAACACCATTAATTAATGCTGCGAATACGATACCAATACCAATACCTGCACCAATTAAACCAATAGTTGAAATACCTGCTCCAATATATTTAGCTGCTAATACTAATTGCATAATTTATAATTATAATTATGTATTTAACTAATTTATATAGATAATTATAATATATTAATAAATATTAATATATTTTATATATATATATAATATATATATATATATATATATTTAATTATTTTAATTATTAAAATTATTATTATTATACATTTTTATTAATTAATAATATATATATAATGTATATAATATACATATCACTTATAATATACTCAGTATAATATGATATTATAATATATAATATTATATAATTTATGATATTATATTATATTATAATATATTATAATATATAACCCGGACCAATTACATTAATTATATGTAATTGGTCCGGGATAACCTATATAATAGATATATAATATATAATATATAATATATATATAATTTATATAATTTAGAATATATAAAATATTATTTATATTATAATAATAATATATATATATATAATAGTATAATATATATTATATAATAGTAATCCCGAATCAATAACATTAATAATAATGTTATTGATTCGGGTAATATACTATATATACATATCATATCTTATATATAATATACATATCATATATACCCCGGAACAAAAACATCCCTAAAGATGTTTTTGTTCCGGGGCTAATATATATATCATATTAAATATATACATATCATATCATATCATATTTAATATATAATAATAATATATATATATATATAATAATAGTATAATAATAATATAATAACAATAATATAATAGTAATCCCGGATCAATAACTTTAATATAAAGTTATTGATCCGGGTAATATATATACATATCATATCATATTATATATATATCATATATATATCATATAATATATTATATATAATTATATCATATCATATTATATATATATATTATCTATACATAATATATATCATATTAGATATATCATATATATGATATTATAATAATAATTATAATTATAATTATATAATAATGTTAAACCCGGACCATAACATCTATGATGTTATGGTCCGGGTATATAATAATATTATATTATACTATAATATCATATATGTTATATAATATATATATATCATATATTATATATATAATCTATATAATTTATAATATATATCATATATATTAAATATATTATATATTATAATAATAATCCGGATCAATAACTTTAATATAATGTTATTGATCCGAATAATATACATATTATATCATATCATATCATATAATATATATATATATATAGTATATTTAAAAGAATATTATAATAAAAAGTATCTTTATATTAATTATTTTAATTAATGTAAGTATAAACCATCTTTTAAGTAAGATGAAGCTAAAATAGAGAATACATATGCTTGAATAATAGCAATACCAAATTCTAAACACATAATAATTAAAATAATAGCTAAAGGAATAAATCCTAATAATAATGTAAATACATTAATTTGAATGAATGTCATAGTTAAACCTGCTAAAATAGCCATTAATAAATGACCTGAGAAAATATTAGCAGATAATCTTAAACCTAATGAAATAGATCTAGCTACATATGATAATAATTCAATAATTAGTAATAAAGGTACTAATGGTAAAGCTGTACCTGCTGGTACAAATAATGAGAAGAATACTACACCATGTCTATATAAACTTAAAATAGTAATACCTAATCAAATAATCATACTTAATGAAATAACAAATACGAATTGAGCTGTTAAAGCATATGAATAAGGGATCATACTTAATAAATTAGATACAAAAATAAACATAAATAAAGTATAGATAAATGGGAAATAATAACCTCAATCTTTACCTTTAATTTGACTTTTAACCATATTCATAATAGTATCATAAATAACTTCTTGTGATAATAATCATCTTGATCCTACAATTTTATTATTATTATTAGTTAATAAATAAAATGAACTAATAATTAATAATACAATAATAGTATATAATGAGAAAGTAGTAATATTGAAACCTGTCATATTAATAAAAGGTGTATGTAATGATAAGAATAGATTAATTTCAAATTGTTCTAATGGTGAATTAATATAATTAATATTTTGCATATTTTATAATTTAATATTTATATAACTTATTAATATATTATTAATAAATATAATAATATATTTAATTTATAATTATTTAATAATTATAAATATATAATACTCTATTAATTAATTAATATTATATATAGTATATATATATATATAATATATATATATATTATATTAGTAATAATAATATTATATAACTAATAATCCGGTATATAACCTATTATATAATAGGTTATATACCGGATAATATATTTAATTATATAATACTATATAATACTATATAATACTATATAATAATAATTATAATTATAATTTAGAGATAAATAATCTTGATACATATAATCTTAAGATCATAGGTAAGAAAAATTGTGAGAATAAGATTAATAATACTGTAATTAATAATAATCCATATGTTAATTGATTCATAAAGTAAAATGGAATTAATTGTGGCATATTTTATAATTTATATTTTTATATAATATACAACAAATATAATATTATTAATAATAATAATAATATTATATATAGATATAATTTAATATATTTATAACTTACATAAATATATATATTTTATATAATATATATATTTATTATATAATTGTATTAATATATACCCGGAATATCTACCCCGGACCAGAAACATCATAGATGTTTCTGGTCCGGGTTTAATTAATTAATATATGTAAATATTCCGGGTTTAATATGTATATATATATATATATACTTATTTAATATAGTAATAATATACTTATAATATATATAATAATAATATATATATAATTATATTATAGTATATAATATATAGTATATACTATTATAATATAATAGTATTATAATATTATAGTATTATAATATTATAGTATATATATATTTATAATAATATATATTATTATATAAAAAATATAGTATATATAATATATAATATAATATAATATATAATATATAATATATTATAATTAAAATATAGAACCCGGAATACATCTCTTAAAGAGATGTATTCCGGGACTATTATTCTATTATATCATATAATATAATAATATAATATAATATCATATATAATATTATAATATTTAATTAAATATTATATTTATAATTTATAATAATAATAATAATTATATATATATAATAGGGATACCCGGGACAATTATAATTGTCCCGGGTATATACAGATATATTTATATCCCCTTTATATTAATTATAATAATAATAATATTATATTTATTATATATATAGTATATATTATATTTAATAATTTTTTTTAAGAATATTATAGGAATAATCATTTAAGATTGTACAGCTGGTGTATTAAATGAATGTACAGCTGGTGGAGAAGTTAATAAGAATTCAATTGAAGAAGTTTTAATTGTATTTAAATTAAAGATTTCATTTGATTCTACAAAATCAGGTGATTTAGTATATAATACTGATTTATTATTAGCTTTATTAGTTAAACCATTTACAAATTGATCATATAAAATATAAATAAATAATACTAATGAGATCATAGCAATAAATGAACCAATAGAAGCTACATAATTTCAACCTGCAAATGCATCAGGATAATCAGGAATTCTTCTTGGCATACCATTAATACCTAAGAAATGCATAGGCATAAATAGTACATTAGCACCAATGAAGATTAATCAGAATTGAATTTGTGCTAATTTTTCATTATAATATAATCCTAAAATTTGAGGACTTCAATAATAATAACCGGCAATTGTTGAGAATACTGCTCCCATAGATAATACATAATGGAAATGTCCTACTACATAATATGTATCATGGAATGCTACATCTAATGAAGCATTAGCTAATGCAACTCCTGTCATACCACCAATAGTAAATAAGAATAAGAATGCAATAGCATATAACATAGGTACAGCTAATCTAATAGAACCTCCATAAATTGTTGCTCCTTATTTATTATTATCTTAATAATAATATAATATTATTATATTATTATAGGGATTAATATATCTCATTCTATAATATATTAAATATATAGAATTTATATATATATATAATATTATTATAATTATTATATATATATATATTAAGAATATTATAATGGATATTAATATATAATATATATATATATATATATTAATATTTGAAGTATTGCTTCAATATTATTACTAATACCTTGGACTATACCTTATATATTCATATAAATATATATATATATATATTTACTTAGAAATATCAGAGGCATCTAGTCTCTACGCTTTTATATATTAATTTCTTAATATAATTTAGTTCGACGATTGTCCATAATAATATATAAATATTAACCCCGGAACAAAAACATCTTTAGGGATGTTTTTGTTCCGGGGAATATATAATTATAGAATAATTATAATATACTATATTATATTTATATTTATATTAATATTATGGGTTTCCCTCGAGTTTGCCTCTATAATAATTATATATAATAATATACATCTTTAATTAAAATTTTACTATAAAAAGTATATATAAAGATGTTTTTATTAATTAACTTTATAATTAAATTTATATTTTATACTTGGAATAATATATTTATTAATATTTTTATATAATAAATTTATAGATTTATTATTAATATTAATATAATAATTATTATTTTTATTATTTTTAAGTAAAGTACAATCTAAATTTAATTTAATATTTAAAATATTTATAATATGGATTAATTCTTTTAAAAGATATAGTTCTATATTTAAATAAATACCTTTATCTTTAATAAATAAACCTCTACATATAATTATATGTGCTAAAGATTCATAATTTAATAAATCATATAAATCATTAGGAATAATTTTAATTCTACCTTTATAAAAATGTTTTCTTAATAATGTAAAACATGGTAAAGATCTAGTATAAAATTCTAATTGAATATATTCTTTACCTCTTACTTTATCAATTTTTAATTTAGGATATGAAATACAATAATGTTCTAATAATCTAAATACATAAATTAAATATTCTGTATTTTTTAATGATTGTTTAATTCTAAATCTACAATTAATATTTATAATATCTTTAATATCTAATTTCTTATTAGATGTATATATAATAGAACCATCTAGTAATAAAATACCTAGAATAATATATATAATATTATTAGGAATATTAATTATTCTTTTAATATTATTATCAAATCTAGGTTTATTAATATTAGATTCTAAATTAAGACCATAAATTACTAATTTATTATTTAGATTATTATTATTAATATTATTATCTTTAGATACTATTTTATATACTATATAATTATAAAGTAGTTTTATAATATTATTATAATAATTATTCATGATCAACAACATTATATTTAATCATGAGAAAATTTTAATTCCTGTAGGAATAGCAATAATCATAGTAGCTGATGTGAAATAAGCTCTAAGATCTGCATCTAAACCTACAATATACATATGATGTGATCATACTAAGAATCCTAATAAACCAATAGATGCCATAGCATATACCATAGAAATTTCACCAAATACTGGTTTTTTAGAATATGTAGATACAATATGTGAAATAATTCCAAATCCAGGAATAATTAAAATATATACTTCAGGATGACCGAAGAATCCGATATCTAAATATATATTCTCTTAATTTTATATAATTTTAAGAAAATATTATAACTGTTTAAAATAATAATAATAATAATAATATTATTATTTAAGAATATTATAATATTTCCCCGGAACAAAAACTTAAAGATGTTTTTGTTCCAGGGTTTATATTTATTAATTATATAAAATTATACTCTTGTAATATATACCTTATAAATACATAATAATAATAATATTATTATGTTTAATTATAACCATATATATATATATATATTTATCATATATATTTATATATTTATTATTCGGAATACATACATATTTATAAAATATGAATGTATTCCGGTAATTCTATTATATTATTATAATATAATATAATATAAATATAATATAATAATTATTATATAATATATATATATATGTGATTCCGACTGTACATTAAGCTATTATATTAATATAATAACCCATTGATGAAGCAGTCTGTAGCAATCATTATTAATATATTCCCATAAACATTATCTTTAAAGATATTTTGTTTTAGGATTAATAATAACCGACGGTCTATATCTGAGAAATAGTTAACCGTACCATCAATGTTGCATATATATCTATATATATATATAATATAATATAATATAATATATATATATATAGTATTATGATATATATACTAGAAAATAATATATTTATTAAATAAATATTATATAATATAGTCTTATTTATATTTATTACATTTGCTATATTATATTTATATAACTTACGTTAAATTATTTTCTTTGTTTCCATTTTTATTTATAAAAAAGTAATAATATTATTTATTTATTAGTAATATTTATAAAAAAGATGAAATTTATATTAATGTTTATTAATTAATTTAGCTTTTTCTTTTATTAATTCTCTTTGACTAAGAATTTTATGTTGATTATTTTTAATTATTAATAAAATTTCTATAAATTTATTATAACTATCTAATTTAATAGTTTTTAATTGATATTTATCATAATATTTTTTAACAATTAAACAATTAAGTAAACCATAAATTCTTAATTCTCAAACATTTTTAACTGAATGAGGAGATACTTTATTTTCTTTAATAAATATAATAGAAATATAATCTAAAACATATTTATTAACTAAATGTTTTTGTGATAATGAATATAAAGTATTAAATCTATTATTCTTTTCTGAATAATATACTCCAAAAAAACCTTCAGCATCTAGAAAACCACTTAATCAATAATCATTTAATGTAGGTAATCTACAATATTCTTTTAATTTAATAAGAGGTTCATTATTTTTTAATAATTTTTCATTTAATATAGATAATATAATACTAAATTTAGCATATCTAAGTGGTAATGTTAAATTACCATTAAATAATAATGATAATAAATAAATATCTCTTCTTTTATGAACAATTCATCTATAAAGATTATCTTTTTTAGATTGTACTAAAACTAGACCTATATTTAAGTTTCCTATAATATAATTTAAAATATTAATATCTTTATCACCTTGTAGAACTACAACTGAAATATCACCTCTTTTAGCTAATAGTCATGAACCATCACCTTCAAAAAAACCAATAAATCATTCTAAAAATTCTTTATCTGGTAATTTATTATTAGGTTTTATTTCTTCATATTTTCTATAAAATTGTTTAAAATTAAATTTCTTATCTTTTCTAAATAATAAATTCTCTTTTAAAATATCACTATTCTTTTCATATTTTTCATCTTTATATCATTTTTGATTTAATAATAATGATATTTCTATAAATAATACTAATGAAACTATGATTATTACATAATTTATAAACTCAAGATACTCTAAAAACAAATGTTGATACAATACCGGATCACCACCTCCCGCAACTTCAAAGAATGAAGTATTGAAGTTTCTATCTAATAATAACATAGTAACTCCTGCAGAAAATACTGGTAATGATAATAATAATAAGAACGCTGTAATGAAAATAGCTCATACAAATAAAGGTAATTTATGCATTGTCATTCCATTTGTTCTCATATTTAAAGTAGTAACAATAAAGTTAATAGCTCCTAATAATGAAGAAATAGAAGTCATATGTAATGAGAAAATAGCTAAATCTACACTAGGTCCTGAATGAGCTTGAATAGAAGATAATGGTGGATATCATTTTTATTATTAATCAATATATTACTATATTGTTTGGACTATGTCTTAAATTTATTACCCGGTACATTAACATTATATTAAAGTTAATGTACCGGGTTTATAATTAAGAATAATATTATCTATAATTATAATATTAATAAATTTTGTTACATTAAGTCTCTGAAATATATTATATATTATATAATATAAATATACTGGCATATAAACCTATAATATTAAACATTTTAACTATTATATATTTAATTATAATAAGAATAATATATAATTCTTATAATATATAATAAGTATTTTAATAAATATATTTTATATTAAGGAAAATATAAGGTATTTTATGCATCAAGTAACATTTTATAACTGCATATCTTTACAGTTCAACCTGTACCAGCACCAGCTTCTACTAATGTAGATGTAACTAAACATACTAAAGCAGGTACAATTAATCAAAAACCAACATTATTTAATCTTGGGAATGCCATATCTGATGCTCCAATCATTAATGGTAACATATAGTTCTATATTATTTTATATATTTCTATATAAATTGGACTATATCTTAATATATATATAATATATATATAATATAATATATATATATTTATCACGTGTAGTCTCTGAGGATCCTAATATATAATTATTAATATAATTATATATATAATAATAATTATTTATATAAATATATAAATATAATAATATTCATTATTATGAATAATATTCATATAATATGAATAATAATATTATATATACATATATTACCCGGAATATTCCCATATAATAATATAGGAATATTCCGGGATTATAATTCGTTTCCTTCTGATTGTCCATTATTATATAATATATTTAATATATATATATATAATATCTTTATAATTATTAATATATAAACTTATAATTATTTTTCAATTAAATAAATAATATTATTTAATAAAATAATATTATTATATATTATATAAAGCTTTAGGAGTTTCCAGAATATAGTGATATAATAATTATATATTTTACAATATATAACGGCAACTATCCTAATATAATAATAAATATTATATATCAGGATTAATATAATAATTATTATTTAAATGTTCTCAATTATAATCTTTAATAATCCTATTATAATTATTATTATTAATTATTAATTTATTATAATATTTAATACATTCTATATTAATAAATGAATTATTATGATTATTAATATATAATAATATATTAGATCAATTTTTATATTTTAAATATTTACTTGATAATAAAGGATATCTATTATAATAATTATTAACTAATAATAAATTATTAATATTATTTGTAATAGATACTATATAATTATAATATAATTTAGAATTATTATTATCTTTATATTTTATATTTTTAGATTTAATAATTAAATTATTATTAAATAATAGTGCAATATCTATTATAATATTATTATTATATATATTATTAATATTATTAAGATATAATAATTTTATATTTAAATTATAATTTAATATAATATGAGAATTATTTCTCTTTTTATTAATATTTATATTAAATATACTATTAATATCACTATAACCTGATAATCAACTATTATCTTTTAATAATAGATTATCTATAGATTTAGGTATAATATAGTTTATAATAATATTATTATTATTATTATTATAATTTAATAGATTAATATTACTATTTAATAGATTATTAATATATATATTTATTCAATTAATTAATTTATATAATAATTGAATTTTAGATGTTCTAAAATAACCATTAATCATAGTAATTATAATATATAAATCTTCTATTTTTGATAATTGTCATATACAACAATTATTATTAATATTATATACTTTACCAATATTTAATAAATTACATAAATAATTAGCTAAAGATTTATCATTAATAGGAAAAAGAATATTAATTAAAGGTTTTATATTATTAGATACTATAATAGTACTATTACCTTCAATTAAACCACTTAAATATGGTCCTATCCTATTTTTATTATATAGATTTATATATCTTTTTGATATATATATTTTAATAATATTATTATTATTAAGATTAATAAGATTATTAATATAATTATTAGGATTATTAATATTATATAATTGAGTATTATTATTTCCCAAAACTAAAACATCATTCTTGTAGATGATGTTTATAGTTTTGGGATTAATAAGATTATAATAATTATTATTAAGGTTTTTACCAAAACCTCCAATTAATGCAGGCATAACTAAGAAGAAAATCATTAATACAGCATGTCCTACAACTAATACATTAAATAATTGATTATTACCTGCTAAGTATTGTGAACCAGGTGCAGCTAATTCTAATCTAATAATCATAGACATAGCTGTTCCGGCCATACCACTAAATAATGCAATTATAAAATATAATACTGCAATATCTTTGGCATTAGTTGAATATAATCATCTTTGTACCATAATTTTATTATTTATAATAATTTATAAATATATACCCCGGAACAAAAACATCCCTAAAGATGTTTTTGTTCCGGGGTCAAATATATATATATAATATATATTTATTATATTAAGTTTCTTTAACTTTACACATTTTTATATAATTATATATAATATTATTTATATTTAATATATAATATAAATTATATATAATTATTTTTAAATTAAATCAGATAGGATAGACTCGAACTAACTAAATCTTTCACCCAAAGAAAGTGCCTCACCTTTTGGCTTCTATCTGTATTAAATAATATATAATATATTATATATAAGCTTATTTATGTATATATATATTAAAAATTAATTAATATATATTTATTATATAACTTTAATATTATATAATATATATTATATATATATTATATATTATAATTATATTTAATTATATATGTATATTATTATATTATTTTCATATTAGATTTATTTATATTTATTATTTTATTATATTATAATAGGATATCCGGAATATTTACCCCGGAAGACAAACATCTAAGATGTTTGTCTTCCGGGGCATATATTATATGTAAATATTCCGGATTATTATAATAATTTATATATATAAGACTTTCCTTTATATAATATATTATATATTATTTATAGCAATAATACGATTTGAACGTATATAATTAGGTTATGAACCTAATATGTTAACCAATTACATCATATTACATTTATTTAAATATTATTATATATATACATATAATATATTGCTTATAATATAGGAATAATATATAAATTAATATATATATATATTATTATATTCCCCGGAACAAAAACATCATCTTTAAGGATGATGTTTTTGTTCCGGGGTTTATATAATTTATATATAGTATATAGTATATATATCATATATACATATATTATCCGGTTTATTTATATATAATATATATAAATAAACCGGAATATCTTTATTATTATTATTATTATAATTAATATAAATAATATATTATTCATATATTATATATCATATATCATATAAAGTATTATTTATATTTCATTTATATTATATTATTAAACCCGGACCAGAAACATCTATGATGTTTCTGGTCCGGGGTATATATTAAGTATAAATAATATCATAATAATAATATTATTATTATAAGTTTATATATGATATATTATAATATATAGATGATATACCCGGCATATTTATATACATAAGTATATAAATATGCCGGGATAATTAATTATTATAATTATAATTACTATCAGAATTATTATTATTAATTATAATATAATTATTCATATATCCTATATTATTATATATTTATTAAATTATTTAATTATAGATTATATTAAGTATAAAGAAGACCGTAATATAATATAATATATAGATATATAGTATTATTATTATATATTATTATATGATATTAGATATATATTATATATATATATATATATATATATATTATATTAATAGTATATATACCCGGTATATTTATATACTATGTATATAAATATACCGGGATACCCTTATTAATTAATTAATTATATAAAAATTATATATTATTAATAATTATAAATATTTATATATTTATATCATATTATTTATATATTATTATTCTTATAATATATATTTATATATAGATATTATATATATATACATATATTATCCGGTTTATTTATATATATAAATATATAAATAAACCGGTATACTTATTATTCATATTAATTATTACAATATTATAATATATTATCATATATATATATATTATATAGTATTATATATACTATATACATATATTATCCGGTTTATTATAATATTATTATAATATTATAATAAACCGGTATAACCTATTAATTATTATAATCATAACCTAATAATAATATTATCATATATATATTATTATCATATATATATATAAATATAATTCTTTATTAATATAGATATTATATATTTTGATATATATTTGTATTATATATATATACTATATTATTTATATTATTTATAATTTATATAATATATATTATATATACTATTATAATATTATAATCTTAATATCTATATTATATTATTTTAATATATTATATACTTAATATCCGGTATATTCATATATAAGATATATGAATATACCGGATAACTGATTATTAATATATATTCATATATACTTTATATATATATTTTTATATATATTTATATATCTTTTCATTATATAAAAAATTATATAATAATTTTTTATATAGTACCCCTTCTTATATAATTTAATTATTATAGAGTAATCTTAGTTTATTAATAATATATTATTATATATTTATGTATATTATTATATTATTTATATTATATAATATTATTATTATATATTATATATACATATATTATCCGGTTTATATCCATATTATTATATGGATATAAACCGGAATAACCTTTTTATATATCTATATTATATTTCTATAATATTATTTATTTAATATTATATATTTAATATATTATTATATATATATATATATTATACTATAATATTTAATAAAATATATTATAATTATTATATATTATTATATGATATTATTATTATATCTATATTATAATATTATTATATAAATTATATGATATATATACCTTTATTACCCGGTTTATTTACATATTAATAATATGTAAATAAACCGGGATAATTATTTAGATATTATATATTTATATATTAAATATATTAGATATATTAAATATATTTATATATACTATACATATATTATATTAATATTATATAATATACTAATCTTATAATATTATAATACTATATATAATTATTATATTATTGCTATTATAATATTAATATCATTAAATAATATATATATCTATTATATTATTGCTATTATAATATTAATATTAATATTAATATTATTAGATAATATATACATCTATTATCCGGTTTATTTAGATATTTATATATCTAAATAAACCGGATTAACTATTATGATATATAATATATATTATTATAATTATATATTTTAAAGAATATTATATTTATATATATTTTATCATATATATTATTATTATTTATTAACTCTACCAATATAGAATAATACATTTTCAATAGTTGAGATAACTGGTACAATAATAATAAAGTATGCAAAATATAAGAATGTAGCAATTTGACCCATTAATACAAATGGTGGTTCAATATGTAATTGTCCAATTTGTCCTAATAATAAGAAGTTAAAGATAAATAAGAAGAAAAAGAATTTTGATAATACTTTAAATGTATTTCCTCTTACTACACTTCTATCTAGTACTGGTAATACTAATAATACTAAAATAGCTGCAAACATAAGAATAACACCTAATAATTTATCAGGAATTGATCTTAAAATAGCATAGAATGGTAATAAATATCATTCAGGTACAATTGATGCAGGTGTTACTAATGGATTACCAGGAATATAATTATCAGGATGTCCTAAAGTATTAGGTGAGAAGAATACAAATAATGAGAAGAAAATTAAGAATACAAATACAGTAATTAAATCTTTAAAGATGAAATAACCATGCATTCCTAATCTATCCATATTACCTGTAATACCTAATGGATTAGATGAACCATGTACATGTAAAGCCATAAAGTGCATTACTACTAAAGCAGCAATAATAAATGGTACTAAGTAATGTAATGCAAAGAATCTTTGAATAGTAGGATTAGATACTGAGAAACCACCTCATAATCATTGTACAATATCTTGTCCAACAAAAGGAATAGCTGAGAATAAATTAGTAATTACTAGTGCACCTCAATGTGACATTTGACCATATACACAACAATAACCTAAGAATGCTGCTGCCATTGTTAATACAAAAATAATTACACCTACAATTCATACTAGTACTCTTGGTGATCTATATGAACCATAATATAAACCTTTAGCAATATGCATATACATACAAATAAAGAAGAATGATGCACCATTAGCATGCATATATCTTAATAATCAACCATATTGTACATCTCTCATAATATGTTCAACTGATGAGAATGCTAATTCAATATTAGATGAATAATGCATTGCCATAAAAATACCTGTTAAGATTTGAATAACTAAACATAAACCTAATAAAGAACCTAAATTTCATCAATAATTAATAGTAGATGGTTGTGGTGAATCAATTAAATAACTATTTACTAAACTTAAATAAACATTTGATTTTCTAAATGCCATTATATTATTATTATAATATATAATATATATTATTAATATTATTATTAATTATTAATATATATTATATTAATATATATATTAAAATTATTATTATTATTAATATATATATTCTTATTATATAATTTAGATATATTTATATAATACATTATATTATATTATTAATTATTATATAATTAATAATTTATCTTATTATAAATATAATTAATAAGATATATATTTTATATATATTATTAGGATTAATATTATTATATTAATATATAATATTAATATCATATATATACCCGGAATATTAACATATTAATATATGTTAATATTCCGGGATTATAAAAAATTATAATTATATATATATATATGATTAATATATATAAGATTATTAATCTTAGTTGGATTTGAACCAACATTTTTAACATGAAAAGTTAATGTCGTAACCATTAGACGATAAGATCTATATATATTATTTATAGGGTAAATACTAAGAATCGAACTTAGATTTAATGCACCACAAGCATATTTTCTACCATTGAAATATATTTACCTATTATTATTAGTATATATATGATATATTGCTTATATGAGATTATTATGATATTATAATAATAATATATTATTAATATTATTATTTATATACCCGGTACATTAACATTAATAATATTAATGTTAATGTACCGGGATTATATGTATATATACTATTATTATTCTTTCTATATATAATATATATATTCAATATATTATAAATATGTTATCTTTTTTCTGTATATATTATTATATATTCATATAATAATATATAAAAGGTCCATATATGTCTATATGTACCTTTCCTATATTATTATTAATAGTATAAAGATCTGTTATATATATTATACATATCTATATATAAGGTTATATATATATAATATATTCGTCTAAAGATTCATTATATATAATAATTTAATATATAAAGGTTATATCCAAGAATATATAATATTAAATATATTATATTCAAGAAGATATATATAACTATCTAATATAGTTATATTTAGGTATATATATTATTATAATATAATAAAGATCTGTATTATATAATATATATTATATATATAGTTATAGTTATTATATATTATATATAATAATTATATATATGATATACTAATAATATACCCGTAATATATACATCTATTTATAGATTTATATATTACGGGATATATGATATATATGATATATATGTATATATATGTATATATAATATAATATAATATAAAGTATATATTAATTATATTATAATATTATAATATGTATATATAGTTATATATTATAAAATAATATAATATATATGATATATAATAGTATTATAATAATACTATTATTATAGTATAATACCCGGAATAATTACATTTAATATAATGTAATTATTCCGGGTTATAGAATATATTAATAATATTATATATATTATTATATATAATTATATTATATATATTATTATATATAGTTATATTATTATTATATATTCTAAATTATAATATATATATTTTATATATATATATTATATATATATTGTATATTAATATAATATATTATTTGTATATGAGATATATTGTATATTATATATATATATTATATTATATTATAATAGTAATTTAATATCCGGCATAATTACATTATATTAATGTAATTATGCCGGGTTATATATATATTAGTTATATAATGATTATAATTATTATTATTATATATATATAGTTATATGATGATTATTATTATTATTATATTAATGTTATATTAAGGATTTGAACCTTAAACCTTTCGATTACAAAACGAATGCTCTACCAATTGAGCTAATATAACTTTATTATTATTATTATTATAATAATATAGTATATATATTAAATATATTATATTATTATAGATAATAGTATATATTATATAAATATATATATCCGGATTATATACATATATACATATGTATATAATCCGGATAATAGATGTATTATTATATATTATAATATAGAATATATATAAATATTATATTATATATTTATAATATTATATAAATTATATATTCCCCGGAACAAAAACATCTTTAGGGATGTTTTTGTTCCGGGGTTTATATTTATATAAATAATTATATTAAGAATATATAATTCGGGACATTAATATATTATATTAATGTCCCGATATATTATTATATTAATCTTTATTATTAATAATATATATATATAATATATTATTATTATATATATAATGATTATATAGATTATTATTATATTATATAGATTATAATAATTATAATTAATAAGTATTAATACCCGGGATAATAATAATATTATTATTCCGGGTAATCAACAAAATATTATTTATTATTACATATTATATATATTATATTATACATATTAATAATATATATTATTATACATAGTATAATATTATTATATTAAATATTATAATAATAATTATAATTAAGAATATTACCGGGATAATAATAATATTATTATCCCGGTAACTAATTGTTAATATAATATAATATAATATAAATAGAATATATATTATAATATCATATATTATTATATATATTATATATATAAATATAGAATATTATATATGTAATATATAAATTATATATTATTTATATATACGGAATAAATACATTATTATAAATAATGTATTTATTCCGTTTATTCATCCCCTCCAATATATTTATTATTAATAATAATAATATTAATATTAATAATAATATAATATTATCATATTTATAATATTATAATTAGAATGATATTAAAATAATAGATTAGATATTATATAGATAACTAATAAATTAGTATTTTATATATAAATATATATAAAACCTATATATAATTTTAGTATAAAATTATTAGTGTATTATCTTATTAAAACTACTTCATATTTTATATGTATTCAATATTTATTATTTATTAACTTAGCTTCTCTACAATAACTATCTATAATATATAAATATATATAGAATATTTTTATTAAATAAATTAATAAAAATATTAAGATAATTAATAGATACACCATAGGTTAATTCATTATGATCCTTGCGTACTAATAATGAGATTTAATTAGATAATACGTCGTATTTAACCCAACTCACGTTACCTTTTAATTGACGAACAGTCAAACCCTTCTTAGCTTTTGCAACCAAGAGGATAGGTAGAGTCGACATCGAGGTGGCAAACATAACTTACAATTTCTACTCTTTCGTTATATTACCCTGTTATCCCTAGCGTAACTTTTATTCGTTATCAATAACCTTTACAATCAGTATTATTTGTTCATTATACCATACTTACGTACTTATTTCACTTGTTTGTGTTATAATCTTTGCATAGTTATACTATTATATTAATTTAATATTTATAAAAAATAAATATATAAATATTATTGTTTTCCAGACAATTTTACTATACTTAATTTTTCTATTATTAATATTATATTATAAAAATATAATATTAGTTTATAATTAATATATTTAATATATATTTTATATTATTTTTAAATAATATTATAAATTATATATGGACTTATTCAGATACTTTTGCTGAAAATGACGCCCCATCAAAACTACCAATTAGAGATTGTCTCTTTATATTATATATATATATATTAAATATATATATAATCTATATTTAAGAATAATATCTATTAAATATATTATTATTAAAGATTAGAATTATTATATAATTATAATAAGTATCTCATTTATATCTAAACGATTAATAATAATTATATTACTTAATATATCTGAATATAATTAATAATAATTCGATCTATCTAATTATAGTAAAGCTGCATAGGGTCTTCTTGTCTAACTATAAATATACAGCATCTTCACTGCAAATTCAATTTCACTTAGATTAAGGATGAGACAGTTGTTGTATCATTACGTCATTCATGCGGGACTGTAATTATCAGCCAAGGAATTTCGCTACATTATAACCCTCATAATAAGGCTGCTATTTACTTAAATTTATTTATATATTCTATAATTAATAAATATATAATTTATATATTAAGCATTGAGCAGAGTTCACACCTTATACTATAACTTAATGTTTTCGCAAAGTGCGGTGTTTTTAGTAAACAGTTGTACAACCTTGTTTTTAATATTTCTTTATTGACTAACGTTAGAACTATTTTTGCCGAGTTCCTTATCCTTAATTATCTAATACACCTTCATATTCTCTACTAACATACCTGAGTCGGTCTACATTACGGTATTTAATTATATTATATTTCCTGATCTCTATATATTTATTATAATATAATTATAATATTATAATTAAATAAAGATATTTTCCCCAAAACATCATTAAAGATGTTTTTGTTTTGGGGGTTAATATAAATTAGTATTTATTCATCTATAATATATTTATATTCATATTTATATTAGAAGCCGTACTTTTATAGTAAAACCTTATGTTTTAGGTGAAAAGGTTTAAACCTTTTTATCGTTACTCATGTCAGCATTCTCTATCTAATTATTTATATATATTAATATTTAATTAATATACTTTATCATTAGATGTTCTATTACCATATATTATAATAATAATATTATTATAATATATTTAAATATTCAGTTTAATAATTTTATATTTTATAAGATCCGTATATTGTTTATTATCATATATACCCCGGAACAAAAACATCCCTAAAGATGTTTTTGTTCCGGGGGTTAATATATATATGTTTGAAATATTATTTATATTTATTTATGATCAGTGCATTGTTACATGTTCATTAAAAAATGGTTATTGTCAAACCCATTAACTGATTAATTTATAATATTTTAATATTATTTTCACTTATTATTATTTAATAATACTATTAAATTTAATGTATTTTAGAATTATACATTTATAAAAAATTAGGAACTTTATATATTAATCTGGGCTGTTTCCCTTTAGATTATTTACCTTATCGCATATAATCTGACTCTTCTTAGTAATATATAATATATTTAAATATTATACATATAATTAAATATTTTGAGATTAAATATTATTGATAAAATTATAATAATTTCCCAATACTATTATATATCATATAAATGATATATAATATTTATATTAATTGCTATACCATACTATAAATCAATATTAAATATTAATTTATTAATTAAGAATTTAAGAAGGCTATACTAACATATATTTCATAGAAAACCAGCTATCTGCATATCAGATTTATCTTTCATAACTTACCACAACTAATCAGATAATTTTGCAACATTAACCTGTTCGATCGTTTTAATTCATCTTGTCATGGTAAGATCTTATGCTTTCGGGTCAATTAATATTAACTATTAATATATTATTATATATATATTATTATAAAATATCTATTTAAATATAAATTATTATTTATTTTTGCTAATATTAATTACTTGCTGACCCATTATACAAAAGGTACATTATTGATATTAATATATAATATCTATAATTGCTTATAAAATAACCATTTACATACTTTCCCTCACGGTACTTTTTAAACTTATTAATAGTATTTAGTCTTAGAATTTGTTAATCCTTTATTATTATTCTTACATATTAATTAATATATAATACTTAATAAGACTATATTATTTTCTCTCACCAATACTCATAATATCTCTGTTGATTTATATTCCTTAAGTTAATAAGATGTTTCAATTCACTTAGTATATATTATAATATATTAATAATATATATATATAAATATATATATATTATTATATATAAAGATTTCTCTTTAGGTATTAAAATTAGATATATATTCCCCGGAACAAAAACATCCCTAAAGATGTTTTTGTTCCGGGGTTAAATATATATAATTTATTAGTAACCTAATAACTATTAATAGTATTATTTTATATTTATTATTATTCTTTTTATAAATAAAATTATATAAAATATATGTATTCCATGATTATCTCTTTAAATCTATATAATAAATATTTCAAATCTATTATTTTAATTACTTATATGGATATATAAGGAATAATTTATCAAGGATAAAAAGATTCGAACTCTTAATGATTGATTTGAAATCAATAGTTTTACCATTAAACTATACCCTTATATATTATAGATTATAATTATATATTATTATAATATACTAAAGAATATTCCCGGGAATATATACATATAACATATGTATATATCCCGGGATATACATATATATATATCACATCATATATATAAAATATACCATATAATATTAATTATATAAACTTATAATAATATCATATTATTATTATAATAAAGTATTATTATAATATAATATATATAGTTATTATTATAATTATAACTAGAATAATAATTATTAATATATTAAAGAATAACTAGTATTCCCGGCATATTTATATATATAAATATATAAATATGCCGGGATATATATTAATATATATATATAATATAATATATAATATACCCCCATATAATTAATATATATATCATATATAATAATAATATAATATTATATTATAATTATAATTATATTATATCATAATATTATATATACTATATTATTAATAATAATAAGAATAGTATTCCCGGTATATTTATATATAATAATATATAAATATACCGGGGTATATATAACATATATATACCATCTATAATATAATAATATTATACTATATATATTATATCATATAATATATATCATATATTAATAATATTATTAATAATTATTATAATGATTATTATTATAATTATATAGTAAATAATAGTATCCCCGGTATATATACATATACTATATGTATATATACCGGGGTATATATATAATTCATATATATAATCTATATTATAAATATATATATATATATATATAATACTATTATTATCATTATAATATTATATATTAATATATAAAGAATAATATAAAGATTATAATAATATTATTATATATCTGTATATCCGGTCCATATACATTTTATTAAAGTATATGGACCGGATTATAAACTTTATATAATATAATATTAATATAATATCAATATCAATATAATATTAATATTACATTATTATTATTATATTTATATATATATATGAAACTAACAGGAATCGAACCTATATTGGTACCTTATCAAAATACTATTCTAACCAATTGAATTATAGTTTCTATAATTAATTAATATATATATATATGGAGTTAATGAGAATTGAACTCATATCTATTGCATGCAACACAATTGTTCTACCAATTTAACTATAACCCCTATTTATATATATATATATATATATTATATATATACGTCTTCAATAGGAATTGAACCTATGTATTCTCATTAACAGTGAGATGCTTTAACCACTAAGCCATAAAGACTTTATATTCCGCAATAATACATTAAGAATAATGTATTATTGCGGATAATATACTATATATATACATTATATATACATTATATATATATTATATATACATTATATTATTAGAATATATTATATATTAGTATATTAATAATATATATATTATTTATTTATAATTGAAGGGAATAGGAATTGAACCTATGAAGATATATAATCATTGAGTTTACAGCTCAACTCCAATTACCAACATTGGAGATCCCTCCTATATTATATATATAATATTATCATAATAATATGATATATATACTAGTTATATAATTACTTATAAAATCACTATATAGTAATTACTATATAATATATTATACTATTATAATATATTCCCCGGAACAAAAACATCTTTAGGGATGTTTTTGTTCCGGGGTTATTATTATTATTATTTATAATATGTAATATATTATAATAAGTTATCCCGGAATATATACATATATATATATGTATATATTCCGGGAATATAATTTAATATAATAAATATATCTATATAAGTATATTATTATATATTATTTATATATTATTTATATATTATTTATATAGTATATTATAATATATATCATTATTATAACAAAATATATAATATATTATTATAATAGTTATATTATTATTATAATATATATATATATATATTAATAATATTATTATTATTATTACTATTAATTAATAATTCCGGAATACATACATATGATATATGTATGTATTCCGGATATATATATATAATTATATATAGTTATTAAATATTATCATAATAATATGATATTACATTATAAAAGAATATTATGTATATATGAATTTATATAATATATAATTCATATTAGGTATAATATATATTCCCCGGAACAAAAACATCTTTAGGGATGTTTTTGTTCCGGGGTTATTATTAAATATAATTTAATTTAACTTTAATATTATATTTACCATTTTTATTTATATTAGAATAATTATAAATATTATTATTACTATTAATATAATTTAATTTAAAATTATTATTTAAATTACCTCATAAATATTTCTTATTATTAAATGTACCATTATTTAATAATAGTGTACTAGTCCTATTAGTATTCTTATTTAATCTACCTTTTAATATAATAGATCATCCTGTTAAATATTTAAACATTAAAATATTTATACCAATATTATTAATATCTATATTATTATAAATATTATTGATATTATTATTATACTTCATTAAATTATTATATTTAATTTTATTAATATTATTAATATTATTAATATAATTTATAGAAATATTATGATCATTTAATTTTGGTATAATATTATTTAATAGTCTTTGATAATTTATTAATAAACCATTATTATATTTATTATTATCTAATAAACTAATATATTTAGTTATAATTTCATTATTTATATAAATATATTTTAATTTAATAGGTTCAATAGTTACTTTTTTATTATAATAATAACTTAAAATAGTACTTAAATTATTATAATTAATATTTAATCTATTTATTAATTTATTTATAATATTCATATAATAAATATTATTACTATTGTTGATATTATTATTATTATAATAATAATAGAATTTAATATTAATATTATTTAAATTAATATTATATAGAGGATTACTAATAATAATTTTATTATTATTTAATGATATAATTTTAAATAATAATTTATTAATTAATTTTATATTAATATAATTATTAATAAGATTATTATTATTATAATTATAATTTTGTAATTTTCATAGATTTATATTATTAATATGTTGTAAATTATTACCATTATTATTTAATTCTGTTATATATTTAGTATTATTATTTAATTTAGTTAATAATCTATCCTTATTTAATAATATTAATATATTTTTTAATAATAATTTAAGATTATTATTATTATTTATATTATTTTTTATTAATATTTTTATTAATCTCATATGATTATTTATTTATTAAAAATATATATATAATATATAGTAATATTATATATATATATATATATATTATATAGATATATATACATATATATTAATTCCCGGAATACCTCTCTTTAAGAAAGAGATGTATTCCGGGGGTATATATTATTCATATTATGAATATTATTATTCATATTATGAATATTATTATTATTATTATATATATATTTAGATTATGATAATATATATTCCCTGAAACATTTTTAGGAATATTATTCATAATATTATTAAATAGTAGTATTTATACTTGTAGAAGGACTTGAACCTTACATTATTTATTTATGAGACAAATGTTTTAACCATTTAAACTATACAAGT